AAAGATAAGATCACTTATCGTTCTAAAAAAAAGGATTCGTCGATTTTTTTTTATTTTAAATTTTTAAATGAAGTTATAAAACAAAGTTTATTACGTTATTTAATTTATAATTTATTAAAAATGAATATTCTAGAATCAAATTCTATTCTATATATTATAGATATTCTATATATTAGAGTATTAGTTATTTATTATATTTATTATATTAGGTATTAGTTTACTCAGAGTTTCCCAATGAATCTGTTGATTCGAAATTTCGGGATGGGTAGATGTCGCAGATGATGATTTGATTTCTTACCTATGTTACTCTATTTTTGTTAGTAACGTTTCTAATTAGAATAATTGATGAATCGAAAACTTTCAATTGGACTTATCCTTTCAATTGGTATTTTTGTTTTGCTTATCCCCCGTATCTTTCAAAAATGGAAACTTAGGAAAGTGCTTTATAAACATATGTATAAAAAGAACATATTTCATTTAGCCTCTTTATGCTTACTATAACTAGTTATTTCGGTTTTCTACTAGCAGCTTTGACTATAACCTCGGCTCTATTTATCGGGCTAAACAAGATACGACTTATTTGAAATTAAGTGAATGAACAATTACTCAAAAAAATCCTTCTGTGGTAGTTCATATATTCTATAGTTCCTTACCCGGCCTATTTCCAATTCTTGGTCGTTGAGATTCATGGGTAATACGGATTAATATTTAAGGATAGATATTACCTCTCCTTTTCTCCGTTCAAAGAAATTGAAATGATTGAAGTTTTTCTATTTGGAATCGTCTTAGGTCTAATTCCTATTACTTTGGCTGGATTATTCGTAACTGCATATTTACAATACAGACGTGGTGATCAATTGGACCTTTGATTAATTACCATCTGTTTTTTTTGATTGACCTCCTTCCTATTTTCTTTAATCTACAGGAGGTCAAATTAGGATTGCTGTTTAATTATTTCAGTGTAATTTTCGACCTAACATAACAAATAACAAGGATGGCATCACGCTCTGTAGGATTTGAACCTACGACATCGGGTTTTGGAGACCCACGTTCTACCGAACTGAACTAAGAGCGCGTTATTATTACACTAATAATTTTGTAACCCAATACATCTTGCATGTATATACTATCATAAATAATATAATAAAATTAAAGATTTTTTTTTTTATATCCTATTTTAATTTTAATCAATTGAAATGGATCCCTCGTTACTGCGCATAAGATAAGTAATAGGTAGGGATGACAGGATTTGAACCCGTGACATTTTGTACCCAAAACAAACGCGCTACCAAGCTGCGCTACATCCCTTTCAATCGGTCTACAGTGTCATTGTAGAGAATCTCTATCTTGTTTTCCAGATCTTTATTTCTATCATTAATATACACAAATTGTATTGCCATTTCTTCTTTTTGGTCGCATATCATATAATAAGAAAATACTTATATTCTATACGTATTAAATAAAGAATAAACCCGCCGTAAAAAAAATTCATATTTTTCGGGAATTCTCGGGTAGAGGAGGATGTATTTTTTTGTTTTAAGAAAAGGAATATGTACTGAATCGTTGTACATTTCAATTTGAATTAGGGATTCTGCGTACAAATACAAGTGGTCAGACATTAACTACGTATCTGGTCATATATGTATTTTCATTCTGTATTACAAATTAGAAAAAAAAAATTACAATAACGAATAAAGAAGGAGGATTTTAAATGCGAGATCTAAAAACATACCTCTCCGTGGCACCGGTAGTAAGTACTCTATGGTTCGGTTCTTTAGCAGGTTTATTGATAGAGATCAATCGTTTATTTCCGGATGCGTTGATATTTCCCTTTTTTTCATTCTAGTTAGTGAGGTGGGAAGGGGTGAAGAAGATTCGAAATACAATTAAATATCTGTGACTCATCCCCCCTTCGGCTTCTTTTTTTCTAATTAGAATAAGTTAGAAAAGAAAAAGAATAAAAGCGGATTCACTCTAGTGAAACTAAGAACTCGGATCCAGGCTAAAATACAATTACTAATAGAGTAAGAACGGAAATGGGATGACTGTGGCAACAATATCATACAAGATACTTAAATGAAAAATGAAATACTGTTCGGTGGTTTAGATTTTTAAATTCTAAATGTAGGTAGAAATCATCATATTACTTATTATTACTATATTGATTGATTGGAACGAAATCGTTCATAATTTGATTTCGAGTTCGCAACTTCTATTTTTTTTTTCGTTCCTTTGCTTCCCTTCGGATTGGAAAATAGAAGAATTGAGTCAGTCAAAAACCCAAAGGAGGTTCATGGCGAAGGGTAAAGATGTCCGAGTAATGGTTATTTTGGAATGTACCAGCTGTGTTCGAAACCGTGTTAATAAAGAATCAACGGGCATTTCCAGATATATTACTCAAAAGAATCGACATAATACGCCTAGTCGATTGGAATTGAGAAAATTCTGTCCCTTTTGTTACAAACATATGATTCACGGGGAGATAAAGAAATAGATCGAATCGATCGCCTACGTGTCTGCTTTCCAATCCAAGGAAGATGAAAAACGACATATTATATAACAATATATATAACATATATTGATTTTAATATAATGAAATAGAAACAAATCCTGTTTATGAATTCTAAATCATTTCATTTTTGATCATTTTTGTTTTGATCCGATCAAAATAGGAGTAGGATTTTCGGGATAAGGAATAAACAAACCATGGATAAATCCAAGCGATTCTTTCTTAAATCCAAGCGATCTTTTCGTAGGCGTTTGCCCCCGATCCAATCGGGGGATCGAATTGATTATAGAAACATGAGTTTAATTAGTCGATTTATTAGTGAACAAGGAAAAATATTATCTAGACGGGTGAATAGATTGACCTTAAAACAACAACGATTAATTACCATTGCTATAAAACAAGCTCGTATTTTATCTTCGTTACCCTTTCTTAATAATGAGAAACAATTTGAAAGAAGCGAGTCAACCACTAGAACTACAGGTCTTAGAACTAAAAATAAATAGACTTACTCTTCAATTGAATCAAAATAAAATTCCAATCCGAACTCAAATGCGAATTGACATTTTGTTCGAAAAAGCGGAGAATCTAGATTTGATTATCGTGTCGGAAGAAAAAAACCGAATTGGGGAAGAAGAATAAAATTTTTTATTGTTTATTGAACGTGTTTATTCATTTTGACAACTTTCTCATATGATCATATTTTATAATACTAATTTCTACTCTACCTTCCCGGAGTTCATTCTCCAGGGAACTCCATTTTAAAAAATCCAATGGATTCCTTCCAATCTCCTTATCTTATTTTATGATCTCATTAGAAATCATATAAAGACAATTCCTATTTAATATAGCTATTTGTGCAAGTATTTTACGATTAAGAAGCAAACGCCTCTTGTACAGATTTTTTATTAGTATACTATAACTATAGTATATTTTTTTGTCTCGACTTACTGCATTTATCCGAGTGATCCACAAACGCCGAAAATCTCTCTTTTGCCTACCTCTATCCCGATGAGATGAAACCAAAGCTCTTATTTTCTGTTGAGTAATAGTCCGAGAAAGTCGTGAATGAGCCCCTCGAAAGCTTGATGCAAATAAACGAATTTTTGTTCTACGTCTTCGAGCTATATATCCTCGTTTAATTCTGGTCATTAAAAAAATGAAACTTTGATGAATAACTAATTGATTTCTTTTCTTTCAGTTATTTCTTTCCCCCCTCCTAGTCTATTAATAACAAAACGGATTCTTCCAATGTATAAAATTTAAATTCCAACGGCTTTTGCTACTATAACCTTCCCGACCACGATTTTTTCTTTTTTTTTTTCTTTCTAGGCTTTTCGTTGCGTCTCGAAATAAGAAATTTTTTTGATACTAGGTATCAAAAAAAACATAGTAAATAAAAAAGTAGTAAATAGAAATGAGTATAGTGGGTTCCATCGTTTCTATGGTTTCTTCTTAAACGGTGAGGTCCTCTCTATACACCGGAGCCCCTTCCCTCAATTTAATCCATTTTATTGTTAACTTGTACAGTTCACACTCTTTGGCTCTACCCAAAATTATCCAATAATGGGTCTTTCACAATGAGACCCATCTATACAGTAACGGTATTTAATTATGAAGGTTTGCTGAGTAGCTGACCCTGTTAGTCCGTTCTTGCAAGAGTCAAGAATAAGGGAATAATCTTTCTTTAAATAGGATTTCCTGCTTAATGGACACCTTTTGCTACCAATAGGAATTCTTTCTCATCGTAAATTAAAAACAGAAGTGATTGGATTTGGCACCAATGCAAACCATAAATTCGATACCACAATAGAAGGATATGATAGATCCTTTTTTTTTAGCTTTACCTTTTTTAGTTTTAGATTGATTGTAAACGGGGTTCTTTCATTCGATCCTATTCATTGGTACTGATCGCCGATACTGGATCAATTGCTTTCTTTCTTGTGGCCTAGCACATGATCTGAACGAGTCGCACATACACCCTAGTACATGTTCCTCGTCGCTGAGGACATCCCCCAAGAGCAGGGGATTTCGTGACATTTTTGATTGACTGTCTTGTGTTTCTAATAAGTTGTTTAATAGTTGGCATGTTGAATCATATACATAATGAGCTGGTTTAGATCGATCCTAACCGGACGATTATGAATCATTAATCTATTAATAGATTCAATTTCTAAAATTTCGATATTACTAGATTAATTAATAGAAAAAGGAAGCTTAAACCCGGTAAGAAGATAAAATATCAAATAGCGGATTTGCGTGAAATCCCTGTTCTGTTATTTTTTATTGAACCGCTACAAGATCAATAATTCCATGAGCTTGGGCTTCTGGTGCTGACATAAAAATATCTCTTTCCAGGTCGTCAGAAACAACCCAGAAGGGTTTGCCTGTTCTTTGTGCATAAACCCTTGTGATGGTTTCGCGCATCTTCAGTAGTTCTTCCGCTTCCAGGATAAATTCTGCTGTCTGTGCTTCATAATAAGAAGTAGCGGGTTGATGGATCATTACCCTGGTGATATAATAAATAGTCCCTCTCCTCTATCTTGCATGATGACACGATGAAAGGCGAGGAAATAAAGAATAAAAAAAGAAATAAAATAATAAGAAAAAAAGATAGAATTGAACAACCGTACAGGCATTTTGTGCGCATTGCATACGGCTCTACAATGGAATTTACTATGTATATATACCCTTTTTAACCTTACATCGAAGAAAAAAAATAAGGTTTATCAGTTTTACATAAGTAAACGACCCAATAACCACCCTTCTTTTTGGAGTAGTTAAAAAATACTATGATGGCTCCGTTGCTTTATATATTTATTTCGTCTGTTATTTAGCAATCCCAAAGTTTCTTTTTTTTTCGTATTCTTTATTAATATTGTTAAGAGCTCTTCGGCGTGAAAAAAAAAGTTTGTGACGCTGAAAAGGGCCTCCCGATAGATCAGATAAAATTGGAAATACCTTTTATCCCATACTACTCTTTCGATACATAATGTAAGTATTTTGAAAATTTTTTCTTTTTATATCGAATTCGAAGTGCCATGCTATTATTACTTAAATATTCATATTTCATATAGCGCGCAGGCATAGTCTTCTTTTTTTCTTTCAAATCAAATAAAAAAATCATTGGCGCCAAGCGTGAGGGAATGCTAGACGTTTGGTAATTGTTCCCCCGACCAGAATAAAAGATCCCATTGAAGCGGCTAATCCCATGCATACCGTCTGTATATCTGGTCGCACAAATTGCATAGTATCATAAATAGCCACTCCGGGTATTACCCACCCGCCGGGAGAGTTTATAAAGAAATACAGATCTTTGGTCTCATCCTCTATACTGAGATATACCATAAGACTAATAAGTTGATTCGATATCTCGCTATCAATCCCCTGTCCTAAAAAAAGTAATCTTTCTCGATAAAGTCGGTTGATTCGGATAAAATTGTATCCTTTAGGAACCGTACACGCACCTTTTGATGCATACGGTTCAACACAAAAAAATTGCGAAAAAAAAAGAATCAATGTGGAGATTCTAGCTTTCTTTCTTTTTTCATATTCATAGCAGGTTCTTTTTAATTTGTAACAAAGGGGCTTTTTTTATTGCATTTTTCAAGAAAGATGAGTTTTGGTCTGTTTAATTTATATATAAATTAAATACCTATACTATAAATAAAAAAGATTTCACTAAGCTTATCGGATTAACTTCTCATTGATGTATTGTTTCATCGGGATCCAACCCCAATCGCGATGTAATTTTCTTGTTCCTGAATGGTCCTCTTCAATTCTTTTAGGTTTATGCTCTACTCCGAGTAAAGATCCGCCCAATTTTGATTTGCACATCTAGGACAAATGCCCCAATACCACGTCTTTTTGCTACGACCCCTTTTTTGTTTTCATTTTTTTATGTTTCCTGCCAACCAAATAAAAAATATTCAACGCATTCATCATATTACTCATTAATAGTTTGAGATCACTTCGATATATATTCTAAATAGAATATATATAGTGAAGTGGTAATCATAGATATATTACCAATTGGTTTTTTTTCTAAACGGAGCCTGGATATTTCATTTTATTGGTCTAACCAAGCCAACCATAAATTATTATAATTGAGAATATTAATCTGTATACCCCCCTCCGAAAAAATAGATTGAATTGCACTTCATTTCATTTCACGCTCCAAATTCGATTTTTGATAATTCGATCAATCTTTCTTGGGCGAAAGAGAGGGTCTCTTGATCGGGTAAGAGAACGGGGAAATACCATATGACCCAAAATATCTGACAAGTCGCGCTATATGTCAATCCACGCTGGATCTTCCTCGCCAGGATTTCGAAAAGGAACTTTTGGAACACCAATAGGCATTAAATGAAAGAAAAATGAATTACTATATCTCACTTTGATGTGAAAGCGTAACAATGGCTTTATTGTCGTAATAATATTGTCTTTTATCGTTTTTTAATCATATTTTATCTTTTATTCTATTTTATCCATAGATTGAATAAGTTTATAAAAAATAAAATAGGAAGACAGAATCCATAAAGGAAAATTCTTTCAAATAGGTCCTTTGAATGATGAACAAATATAGATGCAGTCACTCATATAAAAGGTATCAACTTCCTACCATTGCGTATTGGTACTTATCGGGTGTAGAATAGATCTGCTCTGCTTCTTTTTGTTCCTACGAACAAAATTGTTCCATTATTACTAAAAGACATTATTACTTAAAAAATAGAACAAAAACGAATCCTTTCCCCGAGATAGTTCACTAAAAAGGGAAGGTCCATAGTATAGTTTTTTTCCAGTGCAATAAAGTTACATAGCGTCTATTTTTCGTTGAGAAAGGGGTATTTCCATGGGTTTGCCTTGGTATCGTGTTCATACTGTCGTATTGAATGATCCCGGTCGTTTGCTTTCTGTCCATATAATGCATACAGCTCTGGTTGCTGGTTGGGCCGGTTCGATGGCTCTATACGAATTAGCGGTTTTTGATCCCTCTGACCCTGTTCTTGATCCAATGTGGAGACAAGGTATGTTCGTTATACCCTTCATGACTCGTTTAGGAATAACCAATTCATGGGGCGGTTGGAGTATCACGGGAGGGACTATAACGAATCCGGGTATTTGGAGTTACGAAGGTGTGGCCGGTGCACATATTGTGTTTTCTGGCTTATGCTTTTTGGCAGCTATCTGGCATTGGGTGTATTGGGATCTAGAAATATTTTGTGATGAACGTACAGGCAAACCCTCTTTGGATTTGCCCAAGATTTTTGGAATTCATTTATTTCTCTCAGGGGTGGCTTGCTTTGGTTTTGGCGCATTTCATGTAACAGGATTGTATGGTCCAGGAATATGGGTATCCGATCCTTATGGACTAACCGGAAGGGTACAACCTGTAAATCCAGCGTGGGGTGTGGAAGGTTTTGATCCTTTTGTTCCGGGAGGAATAGCCTCTCATCATATTGCAGCAGGAACTTTGGGCATATTGGCGGGTCTATTCCATCTTAGTGTTCGTCCGCCCCAACGTCTATACAAAGGATTGCGTATGGGAAATATTGAAACCGTCCTTTCCAGTAGTATCGCTGCTGTCTTTTTTGCGGCTTTTGTAGTTGCTGGAACTATGTGGTATGGTTCGGCAACTACCCCGATTGAATTGTTTGGTCCCACTCGTTATCAATGGGATCAAGGATACTTCCAACAAGAAATATATCGAAGGGTTGGGGCTGGGCTATCCGAAAATCAAAGTTTATCCGAAGCTTGGTCTAAAATTCCCGAAAAATTAGCTTTTTATGATTATATCGGCAATAATCCGGCAAAGGGGGGGCTATTCAGAGCGGGCTCAATGGACAATGGGGATGGAATCGCCGTTGGGTGGTTAGGACACCCTATCTTTAGAGATAAAGAAGGTCGTGAACTTTTTGTACGTCGTATGCCTACTTTTTTTGAAACATTTCCGGTTGTTTTGGTAGACGGAGACGGAATTGTTAGAGCCGATGTTCCTTTTAGAAGGGCAGAATCTAAATACAGTGTCGAACAAGTAGGTGTAACTGTTGAGTTCTATGGCGGCGAACTCAATGGAGTCAGTTATAGCGATCCTGCTATTGTGAAAAAATATGCTAGACGCGCTCAATTGGGTGAAATTTTTGAATTAGATCGGGCTACTTTGAAATCCGATGGTGTTTTTCGTAGCAGTCCGAGGGGTTGGTTTACTTTTGGACATGCTTCGTTTGCTCTGCTCTTTTTCTTCGGACACATTTGGCATGGTGCTCGAACCCTGTTCAGAGACGTTTTCGCCGGTATTGACCCAGATTTGGATGCTCAAGTGGAATTTGGTGCATTCCAAAAACTTGGGGATCCAACTACAAGAAGACAAGTAATCTGATACAATACTGTTTTGTTTTTTTTTTCGTCTTTAGTTCTTTAGTTTTGTGAATAGGGTACCGGAAAAATCTTGATTTGAATCGCTACCTTTTCTTTTACTCTTGCTCTTTCTTTAGCCGGGAGACGATCCCAACTAAACAGGTATGGAAGCTATAATTGTAAACCACGATGGAATCTATGGAAGCATTGGTTTATACATTCCTCTTAGTCTCAACTTTAGGAATCATTTTTTTCGCTATCTTTTTTCGAGAACCGCCTAAAGTTCCAACTAAAAAGGTGAAATGATTTTTCATTATCTCAATCGAAAGTACTGAGCCTCCCAATATTGGGAGGCTCAGTACTTCAACTAGTCTCCGTGTTCCTCGAATGGATCTCTTAGTTGTTGAGAGGGTTGCCCAAAAGCAGTATATAAGGCGTACCCAGTAAAACTTACAAGTAAACCAGATATAAAGAGTGCAACTAGGGTTGCTGTTTCCATTATTATATAGTTTCAAGACCACAATGGATCTATGATAAGATGGATCTATGATAAGATCATTTATTTACAATGGAATGGTATACAAAGTCAACAGATCTCAATGAATATAAAATAGGATTTATGGCTACACAAACTGTTGAGGGTAGTTCTAGATCTGGTCCAAGACGAACTATTGTAGGGGATTTATTGAAACCGTTGAATTCAGAATATGGTAAAGTAGCTCCTGGGTGGGGAACTACTCCTTTGATGGGTATCGCAATGGCTCTTTTTGCAGTATTCCTATCTATTATTTTGGAGATTTATAATTCTTCCATTTTACTGGACGGAATTTCAATGAATTAGATTCATAAGAACTATTAATTAGCTTTTCAATACAAAGTGAAGCATTTAGGTCTCTGATTTTGATCCGATTCTATTTTGGTAGTTCGATCGTGGAATTTCTTTGTTTCTGTATTTCCGGAATATGAGTGGGTGACTTGTTATAATTGATCCTATGGATAGTACAGAGAATGGGTCTGTCATCTTGATAGAGATGGTTTTACTTCGTCAGATATTCAGCCTAGTATCTGAAGCACGGAATATATGAAATCAATTATAAATTTTTATTAGAACTATGATTCATAGTTAATATTCAGACC